TTAATTATTTTTATAATAAAAAAAATGATTACACTTTATAATTGAATTTTGTATTTTATATATCTTAATTATTAAAAATTAGTAAAGTTGATTTTTGGAACTTCGAGTATTAATAAATTTATAATATATAATCATTATATATATATACATAAAAAATAAATTTTTATATTATATAAATATATATTAAAATAAAATAAAATTATTTGTATATAAATATATTATATATAATAAAATATTTATATATAATATATATATTATAATTTGTATAAAAAAGATGATTTATATATTAATAAATATTATATAAATATACAAATTATGCTATAAAATACAGAACTATTTGTAGGAAAAAAAAGGTATTAATATATTTTAATAAATTATAATTTTTATACAATATATAAGAATTATTTTTTAATATCGATAATATATTTTTATAAATAATAATTAAATTAAATATTTATTAATTTATAAATATTATTATGGTCTTTAAAAATAATTTATTTATATATTAATAAATAATTATTAGATAATTACTAAATTAAAATATTTATAAAGGTTAATATTTTAAAATATATTATACTTAATTAATTTAATTAATAAAAATAAATTAATAAATTAAATATATAAAAAATAACATTTAATTAATATAAATAAATATAAAACCTGAGGGGAATTGGTTTATATTTCATACTTTATATTTTAATAAATAAAATATAAAGTTTCATAAATTCTTAGGGAGAATACTACTATATTTATTTATTAAAATAAATTTATATTTATAATTAATATATTATAAAGGTTTTTATTTTTTATGTTATAAAAGTTTTATTTTAGCTTAATAATTTATTTTTTTTATTTTTTATATGTAAATTTTTGTGTGAATTAAAAATATTTTAAATAAATATTTTTATTAATTATTTTCAGTATTTAATATTAATTATTAAAGAAATTTATAATTAGAAATAAATAATGTTATAGGTTAATTTTGTGCCAGCATCCGCGGTTATACAAAATATAATAATAAATTTTATTGGTTTATAGTTAATTGATTTTTATAAAATAATAATTTAATTTTTTAGGTTAAATTTTAAATTAATATAAATTTTATAATTTTATTTTTGAAGCTATTAAATTTTATTAATAAACTAGGATTAGATACCCTATTATTTAAAATGTAAATATAAAAACTTAAGTAGTAATAGTTATAGTCTTGAAACTTAAAAAATTTGGCGGTATTTTAGTCTTTTTAGAGGAATCTGTTCCATAATCGATAATCCACGTTATATTTTACATAATTTTATTTAGTTTGTATATCGTCGTTATAAGAATATTTTATAAGAATAAAAAATTTTCTAGAATTTTTATTAAAATTTATTTCAGATCAAGGTGCAGCAATAATTATGAGGAAATGGATTACAATAAATTTATTTAAATGGATTTAAATTTGTAAAAATTTAATGAAGGTGGATTTAATAGTAAATTAAATTATATTATTTAATTGATTTTAGCACTAAAATATGTACACATCGCCCGTCGCTCTCATTATAAATTTGAGATAAGTCGTAACATAGTAGATGTACTGGAAAGTGTATCTAGAATGACAAATTAGAGCTTGTTTAGTAAAGCATTTTATTTACATTAAAAAGTTGTTGTGCAAATCAATTTAATTTGAAATAATAAATTTATTAATTTTTTAATTAATTTTAAAATTTAATAAAAATAATTTTTTATTTTTGTATATTTTATAGATAAAATAATTTTTATAATAGTTTATTTGTATTGAGAAAGAATATTGAAATATATTGAAAATTAAATTTTTATAAAGTAAAATTTATTTTTTGTACCTTTTGTATCAGGGTTTATTAAATAAAATTTATTTATAAATAAATTTCTCGAATTTAAAAGATCTAATATTTTAATAAATTTATTGTAATATAAATATTTTAAATAAAATATTAGTAATGAAATGTTTTTCGTTTTTAAATTTATCTAGTTATTTAAGAAATAAATTTAATTTATATATTAATTTTACATGATTTTTATTTATAAATTTATTGTAATTTAATATAAATAATATAAGGGATAAGCTTTATATTAATTTTTATAATTTAATTTTTTTAGGATAATTTATAAGCTTAGAAATAGCTATTATTAAAAAAAATGTTTTAATTTATTTAAAATAAAATTTTATTTTTTAAATTATAAATTTAAATTTTTTATTAAATTATTTATTTAAATAATTTTAAATAAATTAATAATGATAAAATTAGTAAATTATATTGTTAAATAAATTTTATTTATTAAGATTAATAAAAGGAATTCGGCAATAATTAATGCTCGCCTGTTTAACAAAAACATGTCTTTTTGAATATAATATAAAGTCTAACCTGCCCACTGATTTTAAATTGAAGGGCCGCAGTATTTTGACTGTGCAAAGGTAGCATAATCATTAGTTTTTTAATTGAGGACTTGTATGAATGGTTGGACGAGGTATTAACTGTCTCTATTTAATAAATAATTAAATTTAATTTTTAAATTAAAAAGTTTAAATTTAATTAAAAGACGAGAAGACCCTATAGATCTTTATATTTAAAATATTAAAAAATTATTAGAATTATAATATTTATTAATATTTAAATTATTTTATTGGGGTGATATAAAAATTTATTAAACTTTTTATTTTTAAAACCATTAATTTATGAAAAAATGATCCAATTTTATTGATTAAAAGATTAAGTTACCTTAGGGATAACAGCGTAATTTTATTGGAGAGTTCATATCGATAATAAAGATTGCGACCTCGATGTTGAATTAAGAGTAATTTTAGGTGTAGAAGTTTAAAATTTTAGTCTGTTCGACTATTAAATTCTTACATGATTTGAGTTCAAATCGGCGTAAGCCAGATTGGTTTCTATCTTTAATTATTTAATATATTTTAGTACGAAAGGACCAAATATATAAATTATATTTTATAAAATGAATTATATTAATTAATTACATTGGCAGAATAGTGTATTAAATTTAGAATTTAATTAAGTAATAATTATATTACATGTAATATATGAATATATTTGATAAAATTTTGCCTTTATTAGGAAGATTAATTTTAGTTATTTGTGTATTAGTAGGAGTTGCTTTTGTTACTTTATTAGAGCGTAAGGTATTAGGTTATATTCAAATTCGTAAGGGTCCTAGAAAGGTCGGATTTTGGGGAATTCCTCAACCTTTTTGTGATGCAATTAAATTATTTACTAAGGAAACAACAATTCCCATGGTTTCTAATTATTTAAGATATTTTATATCTCCGGTAATTTCTTTATTTTTATCTTTGGTAGTTTGAATAATTATACCTTATTTAACATTAATATATAATTTTAACTTAGGTTTATTATTTTTTATGTGTTGTACAAGTTTGGGGGTTTATACTGTAATAATTGCTGGATGATCTTCTAATTCTAATTATGCTTTATTAGGGGGTTTACGTGCAGTAGCACAAACTATTTCTTATGAAGTAAGTTTGGCATTAATTTTAATATCTTTTGTTATTTTAGTTGGTTCTTATTCTTTATTGGATTTTTATAATTATCAAAAAATATTTTGATTTATTTTATTTTTATTTCCTTTATCATTAGTTTGATTATCTTCTTGTTTAGCTGAAACTAATCGAACACCATTTGATTTTGCTGAAGGTGAATCAGAATTAGTTTCTGGGTTTAATGTTGAATATAGAAGAGGTGGATTTGCTTTGATTTTTTTAGCTGAGTATTCTAGAATTTTATTTATAAGAATGTTATTTTGTTTAATTTTTTTAGGGGCAGATACTATAAGTTTTATTTTTTATATTAAATTAACTATTTTAAGATTTATTTTTATTTGAGCTCGTGGTACTTTACCTCGTTATCGTTATGATAAATTAATATATTTAGCTTGAAAAAGTTATTTACCTTTTTCATTAAATTTTATATTATTTTTTTTTGGTTTAAAGATTTTCTTATATAGTTTATTAATTTATTAAATAAATTTAGTAAAATTAATAGAAGATTTTACTTCTTTATTATGTTTTCAAAACATATACTTTACAAGTTCATTAATTAATAAATTAAATTATCTCAAATTTTATGGATAATGGGATTAATAATAAAATAAATAAAGTATATTACAGTAAGGATTTGTCTTGTAATTACGTAGGGGTCTTCAACAGGTCGTGCTCCAATTCAAGTTAATAATAAAATAATGGCAGTTATTCTTCAAAATAAAATTTGATTAATTGGATAAAATTGAATTCCTCGGAAATTTCTTAAAAAATAAAAGGGTAAAATTATTAAAATTGCAATAGATATAATTAGAGCAATTACTCCACCTAATTTGTTAGGAATAGAACGTAAAATAGCATAAGCAAATAAAAAATATCATTCAGGTTGAATATGAATTGGTGTTACTAAAGGATTAGCTGGAATAAAATTATCAGGATCTCCTAATAGATAAGGATTATATAAAGTTAATATAATTAATATTATTGTTATAATAATAAATCCTACAATATCTTTAAAAGAAAAGTAAGGATGAAAAGGAATTTTATCATAATTTCTATTAATTCCTAAAGGATTATTAGAACCTGTTTGATGGAGAAATAATAAGTGGATTATTGTTATTGCTGAAATAATAAAAGGTAATAAAAAATGGAAAGTAAAAAATCGAGTTAATGTTGCGTTATCAATAGCAAATCCTCCCCATAATCATTGAACTAAAGTAGTCCCTAAATAAGGAATAGCTGATAATAAATTTGTAATTACTGTTGCTCCTCAGAAGGATATTTGACCTCAAGGTAGAACATATCCTATAAAGGCTGTTCCTATAACTATAAAAAGGAGAATTACTCCAATTATTCAGGTATGTATAAATATAAATGAATTATAGTATATTCCTCGTCCAATATGAAGATAAAGACAGATAAAAAAAAATGAGGCCCCATTTGCGTGAATAGTTCGTAATAGTCAACCATAATTTACATCTCGACAAATATGAACAACTCTATTAAAAGCTATTGAGATATCTGGAGTGTAATGTATTGCTAAGAATAATCCGGTTATAATTTGAATAACTAAACATAATCCTAGTAAAGATCCGAAATTTCATCAAATTGAAATATTTAGTGGAGCAGGTAGGTCTACTAATGCATTATTTGCAATTTTTAATAAAGGGTGATTAATTCGTATTGGTTTATTCATTAGATTTTTTGTCGTAGAGGCCCTCTAAAAATATTTGTAATTTTTACAATAATAATTAAGGTTAATAATAAATAATTAATAAGAATTAATGTTATATTTATTGTTGGTTTGTTATATAATTTTATTAATTCTATAGAATTTTCTATATTTATAATAAAATAATTATTATTAGTATTTAATATATCAATATATGAATTATTAATATTTCATATATTTTTATCAATTATTGATATAATAATAATTAATATAATAATAATTAAATAAATTAATAAATTATTATTGATAGAAAATATTTCATTTGATGCTAATGTAGTTATATAAATAAATAAAACAAGTATTCCTCCTAATATAATTAAGAATAAAATATAAGAGAATCAGAAAGTTTGAATAATTATTCCTGTGATAAATCTAATTAAAATTGTCTGAATTAATAAACATAACCCTATTGCTAGGGGGTGATTTATTTGAATAAAATTAACTGAATTTATAATTGTAATTATTGTTAATATTAGTTGATTAATTTCAGAAAGTAGTTTAATAAAAATAATAATTTTGGAGATTATTGATAAAGTGGTTTACTTTTTTTCTGAAGTTTTTAAAGAAAAATCTTATTTTTGATTTACAAGACCAATGTTTTGGTTAAACTATAAAAACTAATGTTAATATTATTAAATAAAATTTTATCTATTTTTTGTTTTATTTGTGGAATTTGAGTTTTTTCAATAAAGCGAAAGCATTTATTAGCTGTTTTATTAAGTTTAGAATTTATTGTATTAAGATTATTTTTTATATTAGTAATATTTTTAAAATTATATAATTATGAATATTTTTTTAGAATAATATTTTTAACTTTTAGAGTTTGTGAAGGGGCTTTAGGGTTATCAATTTTGGTTAGAATAATTCGTACTCATGGAAATGATTATTTTCAATCTTTTAGAATTTTACAATGTTAAAATTTTTATTTTTTATAATTTTTTTAATTCCTTATATTTTTTATAAAAATATTTTTTGAATGGTACAATTAATAATATTTTTATTAAGATTTTTATTTTTAATTCAATTTAATTATAGAAATTTTTTTTTAAAATTAAGTTATTTTTTGGGGATAGATTTAATATCTTATGGTTTAATTTTATTAAGAATTTGAATTTGTTCTTTAATAATTATAGCTAGAGAATCAGTTAATACTAAAAATTATATAAAAAATTTTTTTATTTTTAATATTATTTTTTTAATAATTATATTATTTTGTAGCTTTGGTTGTATAAATTTATTTTATTTTTATTTATTTTTTGAAAGAAGATTAATTCCTACGATGTTTTTAATTTTAGGTTGAGGCTATCAGCCAGAGCGTTTACAGGCTGGAATTTATTTATTATTTTATACTTTGTTAGTATCAATACCTATATTATTAGGAATTTTTTATATTTATAGAAATAGAAGAAGTTTATTATATTATAATTTTATTGAATTAAATTATATAAATTATTTATTTTATTTATCTATAATTATAGCTTTTTTAGTAAAAATACCTATATTTTTAGTTCATTTATGGTTACCTAAGGCTCATGTAGAAGCACCTGTTTCAGGCTCAATAATTTTAGCTGGAATTTTATTAAAATTAGGGGGGTATGGGCTTCTTCGAGTATTAAGAATAATATTGTATATGAGTTTAAAATTAAATATTATTTGAGTAGGAATTTCTTTAATTGGGGGATTTTTAGTTAGTTTAATTTGTTTACGTCAAGTTGATTTAAAATCATTAATTGCTTATTCTTCCGTTGCTCATATAGGAATTGTTTTGGCTGGCCTGATAACTTTAAGTTATTGGGGTTTTAGAGGTTCATATAGATTAATAATTGGTCATGGATTATGTTCATCTGGTTTATTTTGTTTAGCTAATATTTCTTATGAGCGTACAGGAAGACGAAGTTTATTAATTAATAAGGGTATAATAAATTTTATACCTTCTATATGTTTATGATGATTTTTATTATGTTCATCTAATATGGCTGCTCCCCCGTCATTAAATTTATTAGGAGAAATTAGTTTATTAAATAGAATTTTATTTTGATCAATTGTAAGAATATTATTATTGTCCTTAATTTCTTTTTTTAGAGCAGCTTACACTTTATATTTATATTCTTATAGACAACATGGAATAATATATTCAGGCCTATATAGAAGTTCTAATGGTTATTTACGAGAATTTACTTTACTAATATTACATTGAGTCCCTTTAAATTTTTTAATTATTAAATCAGAATTATTTATATTATGATTATATTTAAGTAGTTTAAAATTAAAATATTGATTTGTGGTATCAATGATATAAAATTTTTTATCTTAAATTTTGAATTTATCAATTTGTTTAATTAGATTTATAGTTTTATTTTTTTTTTCAATAATATTTTTTATAATTGGTATTTATTATTTATTAATAGAATTTAGTTATTTTATTGAGTGGGAAGTATTAAGTTTGCAAAGAAATTCAATTTTAATAACTTTATATTTGGATTGAATATCAATAATTTTTATGTCTTTTGTTTTATTAATTTCTTCTTTAGTAATTTATTATAGTGAAGAATATATGTTTGGAGATTTAAATTTAAATCGGTTTATTTTATTAGTTTTAATATTTGTTTTATCAATAATATTTTTAATTATTAGACCTAATTTAATTAGAATTTTATTAGGTTGGGATGGTTTAGGGCTAGTTTCTTATATTTTAGTAATTTATTATCAAAATGTAAAATCTTATAATGCTGGTATAATTACGGCTTTATCTAATCGAATTGGTGATGTAGCTTTATTACTATCAATTGCTTGGATATTAAATTATGGAAGTTGAAATTATATTTTTTATTTAGATTGTATAAAAAATAATTTTGAAATATTTATTATTGGTATATTAGTAATTTTAGCTGCGATAACTAAAAGTGCTCAAATTCCATTTTCTGCTTGATTACCAGCAGCAATAGCTGCTCCTACACCTGTTTCTGCATTAGTGCATTCTTCTTCATTAGTAACTGCAGGTGTATATTTATTAATTCGATTTAATTCATTAATTATGGATAGAAATCTTGGTATAATTTTATTATTATTTGGTGGTTTAACAATATTTATAGCGGGGATAGGAGCTAATTTTGAATTTGATTTAAAAAAGATTATTGCTTTATCTACATTAAGTCAATTAGGTTTAATAATAAGAATTTTGGCCATAGGTTTCCCTAAATTAGCTTATTTTCATCTATTAACTCATGCTTTATTTAAGGCATTATTATTTATATGTGCTGGCTCTATTATTCATAATATATTAGGTTCTCAGGATATTCGAATTATAGGGGGATTATGTAAACAAATGCCTTTAACAACTTCTTGTTTAAATGTGGCAAATTTAGCTTTATGTGGTATACCTTTTTTAGCTGGATTTTATTCTAAGGATTTAATTTTAGAAATAGTTTTAATAAGAAATTTAAATATTTTAATTTTTTTTCTTTATTTTTTTTCTACAGGATTAACTGTTTGTTATTCATTTCGGTTAGTTTATTATTCTTTAACTGGTGAATTTAATTCTTGAAATTTTCACCCTTTAAATGATGATTCATGATTGATATTAAAGGGAATATTAGGGTTATTATTTATAGCAATTATAGGGGGAAGTATATTAATATGAATATTATTTCCTACTCCTTCAATAATTTGTTTACCTTTTTATATAAAGTTATTGGCTTTATTTGTAAGATTTATTGGTGCTTGAATAGGCTATGAATTAGCAAAATTTTATTTAAATTGACAATTAAAATCTTTTAAAACATATAATTTAGTCTATTTTTTAGGAATAATATGATTTATGCCAATAATTTCAACATCAGGTGTTAGCTATAATTTTTTAAAAATAGGCTATATAATTATTAAGAGTATTGATCAAGGTTGGTCAGAATATTTTGGAGGTCAAGGGATTTATAAAATATTAACTTTAAATTCTATTTATAATCAAAAATTTCAAAATAATGATTTAAAAATTTATTTTTTAAGATTTATTTTTTGGATTATTATTTTATTATTTATATTTATAATTTATTTAAATAGCTTAAATTAAAGCATAGTATTGAAGATACTAAGATGATTTTAAATCTTTAAATATTTATAAAAATAAATATTTTATTTTTACAGTGAAAATGTAATGTTTTTATTAAACTATATAAATATAGAAATATAAACGGAATTAAACCGCTAAAGAAAAAAGTTAGCAGCTTTTTCTTGAATCTTCATATTTCTTTAATTGGAATAATTTATTCAATGATATCATTAACAGTAATATACCTCTATTTTGGTTTCAATTAAAAGTAAGGATGTATTTCATCTAATATTAGGTCGAAACTAATTGCAATTAATCGCTTCAATACTTTAAGATAAATTGAATGATCAATACTTTTTGAATGCAAATCAAATGTTATTTTTAACTATTATCCTATAAAATTATTCAGCCCACTCTAATGCTCCTTGATTTCATTCATGATAAAGCCCAATTAATAAAATTAAAATAAATATAAAACTTATTAAAGATCAAATAAAAATGTTAGAAATATTAAAAATTAAAATTAATGGTAATAATAAAGCGATTTCTACATCAAAAATTAAAAAGATTACTGCGATTAAGAAAAATCGTAATGAGAAGGGAAGACGAGCAGATGTTTTAGGATCAAATCCACATTCGAAAGGAGAACTTTTTTCTCGGTCAAAGAAGGATTTTTTTGAAAGAATTGAGGCAATTGCTATTATTAAAAAAGAAATAATTATTAAAATAAGAGAAATATAGAAAATAATTAAAATTATTTATACTAAAATTATTTAGTCCTTTTAATTGGAAGTTAAATATACTTATATACTATATAAATTTAACTACCTCATCAATAAATAGAAATATATAAAAATAGCCATACAACATCTACAAAATGTCAATATCATGCTGCTGCTTCAAATCCAAAATGATGATTTGATGAAAAATGATAATTAATTTGTCGGATTAAACATACAAGTAGGAAAGTAGTTCCAATAATTACATGAATTCCGTGAAATCCTGTAGCTATAAAAAATGTAGATCCATAAACTGCATCTGCAATAGTGAAAGAGGCTTCTATATATTCATATGCTTGTAAAATAGTAAAGTATATTCCTAGGATTACTGTAAAAAATAGTCCTTGAACTGTTTGAGAATAGTTAGATTCTATTAATCTATGATGTGCTCAAGTTACAGTAATTCCAGAAGTTAATAAAATTGCTGTATTTAGTAAAGGGATTTGTAATGGATTAAATGGATAAATTCCGTTAGGTGGTCATATAGATCCTAATTCAATTGTTGGAGATAAACTTCTATGGAAAAATGCTCAAAAAAATCTGATAAAGAAAAATACTTCAGAAATAATAAATAAAATTATTCCTCATCGTAATCCTAAGGTTACAATTAAAGTATGATGTCCTTGAAAAGTACCTTCTCGAGTTACATCGCGTCATCATTGAATTATTGTTAAAATAACAATTAAGTTTCCTAAAAGGAATAAATTATTATTAAATTGATGGAATCATATAATTAATCCTGAAACTGTAACAAATGCTCCAATAGCTCCAGTAAGAGGTCATGGGCTATAATTAACTAAATGAAAAGGGTGATTTGAATGAGTTGACATTAGTTTACTTCACTAGAATATAAAGTTCTTAGAACTGCAAAAACATAAGATTGAATAATTGCAACAGCTGATTCTAGAATTAAAAGAAGAATTTGGGTAATTAAAAGGATTCAAATTATAAATATAGGTATATTAATACCGGTATTTCCTAGAAGGGTTAATAATAAATGTCCTGCAATTATATTAGCTGTTAATCGGACAGCTAAGGTTCCCGGTCGGATTATATTTCTAATTGTTTCAATGCATACTATAAAAGGTATTAAAACTGGGGGTGTTCCCTGAGGAACAAGATGAGCAAATATATGTTGAGTATGATTAAATCAACCATAAATTATAAATCTTAGTCATAAAGGAAGAGCTAAAGTTAATGTTATTGTTAAATGGCTTGATCTTGTAAAAATATAAGGAAATAACCCTAAAAAATTATTAAATAAAATAAAACTAAATAATCTAATAAAAATAAATGTTGATCCAGAATTTTTATTATTTAATAAAATTTTAAATTCTATATGAAGTTTATAAATAATATTTATTCAAATAATATTAAATCGTATAGGTATTAATCAAAAACTTATAGGTAATAATAAAATTCCTAAAAAGGTTCTTAATCAATTTAATGAAAAATTTATAATATTAGTTGATGGGTCAAATACTGAGAATAAATTTGTTATCATTTTCAAGTTAATGAATTTATTTTTTTAATTGAATATAATGATTTATTAGGATATAAAGGTAAAAAATTAAAATAGTTTATGATATTAAACATAATAAATATTAATAAAAAAAATATAAATAATACAAATCAATATAAAGGAGCTATTTGAGGGATTAAAGAATATTAAAATTATTAATAATTTTAGTTTGACATACTAATGTTATAAATTAACTAATTCTTTATTCATTAGAAGTAATTGCTAATTTACTATAAAATGGTTTAAGAGACCAGTACTTGCTTTCAGTCATCTAATGAGTTAGAAAAATTTTTAATTCAATTAATAAAAATATTAGTTGGAATTCTTTCAATTACAATTGGTATAAATCTGTGGTTTGCCCCACAAATTTCTGAACATTGACCATAATAAAGTCCAGGCCGATTAATAAAAAAGTTTGTTTGATTTAATCGTCCAGGAGTAGCATCAATTTTTACCCCTAAAGCTGGAATTGTTCAAGAATGTAAAACATCCGCAGCAGTTACTAGAATACGAATTTGTGTATTTATTGGTAAAATAATTCGGTTATCTACATCTAATAAACGAAAACCGTCTAGATTTATTTCATTATAGGGAATTATATAAGAGTCAAATTCAGTATTTAAAAAATCTGAGTATTCATAACTTCAATATCATTGATGGCCAATTGATTTTAAAGTAATTGAAGGATTTCTAATTTCGTCTAATAAATATAGTAATCGAAGAGAAGGTAAAGCAATAAAAATTAATGTGATTGCAGGTAGAACTGTTCAGATAATTTCAATTGTTTGTCCTTCTAAAAGATAGCGATTAATATATTTATTAAAAAAAAGAGTTGCTAAAATATATCCTACTAGTGTAGTAATTATAATTAAAATTAATAATGCGTGATCGTGAAAAAAAGTTAATTGTTCTATTAAAGGAGACGCTCTGTCTTGAAGAGAAAGATTTGATCATGTTGCCATTTTTCTAAAAAAAGAAAAATCTTTATATATGAAGCTTAAACTCATTGCACTATTCTGCCATATTAGAAATTAGATAGAATAGGTAATTCAGTATATCTATGTTCAATAGGGGGAAGTTGTTGTAGTCACTCAATTGATGATGAAGTATTTATTGTAAATAAAGTTATTCGATTAGATGCAAATCTTTCTCAAATAATAAATAAAAAAAATACTACTCTAACAATAGAGATTATTGATCCAATTGATGAAACAAGATTTCAAGATGTGTAAGCATCTGGATAATCAGAATAACGTCGAGGTATACCTCTAAGTCCTAAAAAATGTTGAGGAAAAAATGTTAAATTTACTCCAATAAATATTGTGATAAATTGAACCTTTAATCATAAAGGGTTCATAGTTAATCCTGTAAATAGGGGAAATCATTGAATAAATCCTCCTATAATAGCAAATACAGCTCCTATTGATAATACATAATGAAAATGAGCTACTACATAATAAGTATCATGTAAAATAATATCAATAGATGAATTTGCTAAAACTACTCCAGTTAATCCTCCTACTGTAAATAAGAATACAAACCCTAAAGCTCATAATAATGAGGGTCTATAATTTAATTGAGATCCGTGTAATGTAGCTAATCAACTGAAAATTTTAATTCCTGTAGGAACAGCAATAATTATAGTAGCTGAAGTAAAATAAGCTCGAGTATCTACATCTATTCCTACTGTAAATATATGATGAGCCCATACTACAAACCCTAAAAATCCGATAGCTAATATAGCATAAATTATTCCAAGAGATCCAAAGGTTTCGTTTTTTCCTCTTTCTTGAGAAATAATATGAGAAATTATGCCGAATCCTGGTAAAATTAAAATGTATACTTCTGGATGACCAAAAAATCAAAATAAATGTTGGTATAAAATGGGATCTCCCCCACCAGCTGGGTCAAAAAATGAAGTATTTAAATTACGATCAGTTAATAATATAGTAATAGCTCCCGCTAAAACAGGTAAAGAAAGAAGTAATAAAATAGCTGTAATAACAACTGATCATACAAATAAAGGCATTCGGTCTAAAGTTATTCCTCTTGCCCGCATATTAATAACTGTAGTAATAAAATTAACTGCCCCTAAAATTGAGGATACACCAGCTAAATGAAGTCTAAAAATTGCCAAATCTACAGATGCCCCAGCATGGGCAATTGCTCTAGAAAGAGGTGGGTATACAGTTCACCCGGTTCCGGCTCCATTTTCAACAATTCTACTCGATAGAAGAAGAGTTAAAGAGGGGGGTAAAAGCCAGAATCTTATATTATTTATACGTGGGAAAGCTATATCAGGAGCCCCTAATATAAGGGGRACTAATCAATTTCCGAATCCTCCAATTAAAATTGGTATAACTATAAAAAAAATTATAACAAAAGCATGAGCTGTTACAATAACATTATAAATTTGATCATCTCCAATTAAAGAACCAGGATTTCCTAATTCTGCTCGAATTAAAAGGCTAAGTGATGTTCCGATTATTCCAGATCATGCACCAAAAATGAAATATAAAGTTCCGATATCTTTATGATTTGTAGAAAATAACCATTTTCGCGGTAAAATGGCTGAAATTAGGTAATAAACTGTAAATTTATTTATGAGAATAAAATTCTCTTTTACCAGTTAAAATAAGTCTTATAGTTTAATAAAAACATTAAATTGCAAATTTAATAATGAATTTACATTCTAAGGCTTAAAAATATCTTTTTATTTATAGCTTTGAAGGCTATTAGTTTAATTAACTTAAATCCTTATATTAAAAAATAATATAAATCATTGAAGTTAAAATTAAACCAAAAATTGAAAAAAATCTTAAGAATAAAGAAATATAAAAATAATTATTATAAAAAAAATAATTTCATTTTAATTCTGTATATATTAATATGAAAGCTGAATATGAAACACGAATATAAAAATATAAAGTAATTAAAGTTATTATAACTATAATAAAAATTAAAAAAATTATATTATTTTCAATTATTATTTGAATTACTATTCATTTTGGTAAAAATCCTATAAATGGGGGTAAACCCCCTAATGATAGTAGGTTACAAAAGATTAAAAATTTTATTACAGGGTTTAAGTTTAAGGAAGAATAAGTTTGATTTAAATGAAAAAGTTTAAAATTTATAAAAATAAGGACTATTCTTACGGATAAAAAACAATATATTAAAAAATATAATAAAAACAAATTTATTCTAATTATTATTCTGGATAATATTCATCCTAAATGATTGATTGAAGAATAAGTTATTAGTTTACGAAGGCTAGTTTGATTAATTCCTCCTAAAGAACCAATAATTACACAGAAAATTGTTGTAATTATTAAAAAATAATAATTTAAACAATAAGAAATTAAGATTAAAGGTGCAATTTTTTGTCATGTTATTAAAATTATACAGTTCATTCATGAGCTTCCTTCCATTACTCCGGGGAATCAGTAATGGAATGGAGCGGCCCCTATCTTTAATAATAAAGAAGAATTAACAATTATTTGTATAAAATTATTTTCTATGAGAAAATTAGATATACCTATAAAAAATATAGATGTAATAACACTAAATAAAATTATTGCAGAAGCAAGAGCTTGCGTAAGAAAATATTTTAATGAAGATTCATTAGAAAAAATATTTTTTGAATCACTAATTAATGGAATAAAAGATATTAAATTAATTTCTAATCCTATTCATGCTCCAAATCAAGAATTAGCAGAGATTGCTAAAAAAGTTCCTCTTAGAAGGGCAATAAAAAAAATAATTTTTGAAATATTATTAAAAATTAAAAAGAAAAGGATTAAAACCTTTATAAATGGGGTATGAACCCAGTAGCTTGTTTAGCTTATCTTTTTATATTTTAGTATATGATGTACAAAAGTTTTTGATACTTTTAGAAATAGTTTAATTCTATTAAATATAATTTAATTATATTAATAATGAAGGTAGTAAACTACATTGTTTACCCTATCAAGATAATCCTTTTCCTCAGGCACTTCATT